GTTAATGTAGCTTAATGTACAAAGCAAGGCACTGAAAATGCCTAGATGAGTCGCTAGACTCCATAAACACAAAGGTTTGGTCCTAGCCTTTCCATTAGTTATAAATAAGATTACACATGCAAGTATCCGCATCCCAGTGAAAATGCCCTCCAAACCATTTATGATCCAAAGGAGCAGGCATCAAGCACGCATTAATGCAGCTCATAACGCCTTGCTTAGCCACACCCCCACGGGATACAGCAGTGATAAAAATTAAGCCATGAACGAAAGTTCGACTAAGCTATATTTAAACCAGGGTTGGTAAATTTCGTGCCAGCCACCGCGGTCATACGATTAACCCAAATTAATGGATTCACGGCGTAAAGCGTGTCAAAGAACAATCCCACATTAAAGTTAAAACTTAACTGGGCCGTAAAAAGCTACAGCTAACACAAAATAAGCCACGAAAGTAACTTTAACACTTCCAACTACACGATAGCTAAGACCCAAACTGGGATTAGATACCCCACTATGCTTAGCCCTAAACTCAGACAGTTAACTAAACAAAACTGTCCGCCAGAGAACTACTAGCAACAGCTTAAAACTCAAAGGACTTGGCGGTGCTTTACATCCCTCTAGAGGAGCCTGTTCTATAATCGATAAACCCCGATATACCTCACCACCCCTTGCTAATTCAGTCTATATACCGCCATCCTCAGCAAACCCTAAAAAGGAAGAAAAGTAAGCACAAATATCCTTACATAAAAAAGTTAGGTCAAGGTGTAACCCATGAGGTGGGAAGAAATGGGCTACATTTTCTACACCAGAACAAACCCTTCACGAAAGCCCTTATGAAACCTAAGAGCTAAAGGAGGATTTAGTAGTAAATTAAGAATAGAGAGCTTAATTGAATCGGGCCATGAAGCACGCACACACCGCCCGTCACCCTCCTCAAGTAATATACTCAAGGACAACCTATTCAAACAACAAAAACACAAGAGGAGACAAGTCGTAACAAGGTAAGCATACTGGAAAGTGTGCTTGGATTACCAAAGTGTAGCTTAAATAAAGCATCTGGCTTACACCCAGAAGACTCCATACTAACATGGCCACTTTGAGCCAAAGCTAGCCCAAACAAACATAAACTCAACTAACACACACCAATAAATCAAAACATTTAATCAACCCTTAAAAGTATAGGAGATAGAAATTTAAATTGGCGCTATAGAGAAAGTACCGCAAGGGAACGATGAAAGAAAAATTAAAAGCACCAAATAGCAAAGATTACCCCTTGTACCTTTTGCATAATGAGTTAGCTAGAACAACCTAACAAAGAGAACTTAAGCTAGGCCCCCCGAAACCAGACGAGCTACCTACAAACAACCTTCACAGGGTACACTCATCTATGTTGCAAAATAGTGAGAAGATTTATAGGTAGAGGTGAAAAGCCTAACGAGCCTGGTGATAGCTGGTTTCCCAGAACAGAATTTCAGTTCAACTTTAAACTTACCTAAAAAACCTAAAAATTCCAATGTAAGTTTAAAATATAATCTAAAAAGGTACAGCTTTTTAGAACTAAAGGATACAACCTTATTTAGAGAGTAAGCATACCCAAAACCATAGTAGGCCTAAAAGCAGCCACCAATTGAGAAAGCGTTCAAGCTCAACAACCCAATTAACTCAATCCCAAAACTATGCAACCAACTCCTAATACAATACTGGGACAATCTATTCAACTATAGAAGTAACAATGCTAACATGAGTAACAAGAAATAATTCTCCTTGCATAAGCTTATATCAGAACGGATAACCACTGATAGTTAACAACAAGATAAAAACAACCCAACCATAAACCAAATATCAAAACAATTGTTAACCCAACACAGGCATGCAACTTAAGGAAAGATTAAAAGAAGTAAAAGGAACTCGGCAAACACAAACCCCGCCTGTTTACCAAAAACATCACCTCTAGCATTTCCAGTATTAGAGGCACTGCCTGCCCAGTGACATTAGTTAAACGGCCGCGGTATCCTGACCGTGCAAAGGTAGCATAATCACTTGTTCTCTAAATAGGGACTTGTATGAACGGCCACACGAGGGTTTTACTGTCTCTTACTTCCAATCCGTGAAATTGACCTTTCCGTGAAGAGGCGGAAATACACTAATAAGACGAGAAGACCCTATGGAGCTTTAATTAACTGACTCAAGGAGATTCATCTAACCAACCAACAGGAACAAACAAACCTCCTCATGAGTCAACAATTTAGGTTGGGGTGACCTCGGAGAACAAAACAACCTCCGAGTGATTATAAATCTAGACAAACCAGTCAAAAGTATAACATCACTTATTGATCCAAAAATTTTGATCAACGGAACAAGTTACCCTAGGGATAACAGCGCAATCCTATTTTAGAGTCCATATCGACAATAGGGTTTACGACCTCGATGTTGGATCAGGACATCCCGATGGTGCAGCAGCTATCAAAGGTTCGTTTGTTCAACGATTAAAGTCCTACGTGATCTGAGTTCAGACCGGAGCAATCCAGGTCGGTTTCTATCTATTAAACAATTTCTCCCAGTACGAAAGGACAAGAGAAATAGGGCCCACTTCTCTAAAGCGCCCTCAACCCAATAGATGACACAATCTCAATCTAAACGGTTCACTCAACCCACATATCCACAGAGCATGGCATTCGTTGGGGTGGCAGAGCCCGGTAATTGCATAAAGCTTAAGCCTTTACAATCAGAGGTTCAACTCCTCTCCCTAACAACATGTTCATTATCAACATCCTCTCACTAATCATCCCAATTCTCCTCGCCGTAGCCTTCCTAACATTAGTTGAACGCAAAGTACTAGGCTACATACAACTACGCAAAGGACCAAACGTTGTAGGACCATACGGCCTATTGCAACCCATCGCAGACGCCATTAAACTCTTCATTAAAGAACCCCTCCGACCCCTAACATCTTCAATATCCATATTCATTATAGCCCCAATCCTAGCCCTTTCACTCGCCCTAACCATATGAATCCCACTACCTATACCATACCCCCTCATTAACATAAACCTAGGAGTACTATTCATACTAGCCATATCAAGCCTCGCAGTCTACTCCATCCTATGATCAGGCTGAGCCTCAAACTCAAAATACGCCCTAATCGGAGCCCTACGAGCCGTAGCCCAAACAATCTCATATGAAGTAACACTAGCCATCATCCTCCTATCCGTACTACTAATAAATGGATCATTTACCCTAGCCACACTAATCACCACTCAAGAACATATATGACTAATTCTCCCTGCATGACCCCTAGCCATAATATGATTCATTTCAACATTAGCAGAAACCAACCGAGCCCCATTTGACCTAACAGAAGGCGAATCAGAACTCGTCTCCGGATTTAACGTCGAATACGCCGCAGGCTCCTTTGCTCTATTCTTTATAGCCGAATACGCCAACATTATCATAATAAACAGCCTCACAACAATCCTATTCTTCGGAGCATTCCATAACCCATACATACCAGAACTCTACACAACCAACTTCATTACCAAAACACTACTCCTAACAATTACCTTCCTATGAATCCGCGCATCATATCCCCGATTCCGATACGACCAACTAATACACCTACTATGAAAAAACTTCCTACCCCTTACCTTAGCCCTATGCATATGACACGTATCCCTACCCATCATCACAGCAAGTATCCCTCCCCAAACCTAAGAAATATGTCTGATAAAAGAGTTACTTTGATAGAGTAAATAATAGAGGTTTAAATCCTCTTATTTCTAGAATTATAGGACTCGAACCTAATCCTAAGAACCCAAAAATCTTCGTGCTACCACATTACACCACATTCTAAAGTAAGGTCAGCTAAATTAAGCTATCGGGCCCATACCCCGAAAATGTTGGTTTATACCCTTCCCGTACTAATTAAACCCCCCATTCTCATTATCATCTTATCAACAGTAATTTCAGGAACTATAATTGTACTGACAAGCTCCCACTGACTATTAACCTGAATCGGCTTCGAGATAAACATACTAGCCATCATCCCCATCCTCATAAAAAAATTTAATCCACGAGCCATAGAAGCATCCACAAAATATTTCCTAACACAAGCAACCGCCTCCATGCTCCTAATAATAGGAATTATCATCAACCTACTATATTCCGGACAATGAACAGTATCAAAAAACCTTCACCCCATAGCATCAACCATAATAACCATCGCCATGACAATAAAACTAGGTCTAGCCCCCTTCCATTTCTGAGTCCCCGAAGTCACACAAGGAATCCCCTTATCCTCAGGCATAATCTTATTAACATGACAAAAAATCGCACCCCTATCCGTCCTATACCAAATCTCACCCTCCATCAACACCAATCTCCTAATAACGATAGCCACCATATCCGTCCTAATCGGAGGCTGAGGAGGACTAAACCAAACACAACTACGAAAAATCCTAGCATACTCCTCAATCGCACACATAGGATGAATAATTGCTATCATAACTTACAACCCCACGGTAATAATCTTAAACCTAATAATATATATTATAATAACACTCACCTCCTTCATATTATTTATCCACACCTCCGCCACAACAACACTATCATTATCTCACACATGAAACAAAACCCCCCTAATCACCTCATTCATCTTCGTACTAATATTATCACTAGGAGGTCTACCACCACTCTCAGGATTCATCCCAAAATGAATAATCATCCAAGAATTAACAAAAAATGAAATAATCATCCTACCTACACTACTGGCCATCACAGCACTTCTCAACCTGTACTTCTACATACGACTAACATACGCCACAGCACTAACCATATTCCCCTCAACAAACAACATAAAAATAAAATGACAATTTGAACGTACAAAAAAAATAACCCTACTCCCCCCACTTATCATTATCTCTACCATACTACTTCCACTCACACCAATAATATCTATCCTGGACTAGGAGTTTAGGTTAAACTAGACCAAAGACCTTCAAAGTCTTAAGTAAATTACAACAATTTAACTCCTGCATACTCAATCCCCTAAGGACTGCAAGAACCTATCTCACATCAATTGATTGCAAATCAAACACTTTAATTAAGCTAAGCCCTTACTAGATTGGTGGGCTATCATCCCACGAAACTTTAGTTAACAGCTAAACACCCTAATCAACTGGCTTCAATCTACTTCTCCCGCCGTCTAGGAAAAAAAGGCGGGAGAAGCCCCGGCAGAATTAAAGCTGCTTCTTTGAATTTGCAATTCAATATGATATTTCACCACAAGGCTTGGCAAAAAGAGGACTCCAACCTCTATCCTTAGATTTACAGTCTAATGCTTTTTCAGCCATTTTACCTATGTTCATAAACCGCTGACTATTCTCTACTAATCACAAAGACATCGGCACTCTTTACCTCCTATTTGGTGCTTGAGCTGGCATAGTAGGAACTGCTCTAAGCCTATTAATCCGAGCTGAACTTGGCCAGCCCGGTACTTTACTAGGAGATGATCAGATCTACAATGTTATTGTTACAGCCCATGCATTCGTAATAATTTTCTTTATGGTCATGCCCATTATAATTGGAGGCTTTGGAAACTGATTAGTTCCTCTAATAATTGGGGCACCCGACATAGCATTCCCCCGAATAAACAACATAAGCTTCTGACTCCTCCCCCCATCCTTCCTATTATTACTTGCCTCCTCAATAGTGGAAGCTGGCGCGGGTACTGGATGAACTGTATATCCTCCCCTAGCCGGTAATTTAGCCCACGCAGGAGCATCTGTAGACCTAACTATTTTTTCCCTACATCTTGCAGGCGTCTCTTCAATTTTAGGCGCAATTAATTTTATCACCACTATTATCAACATAAAACCTCCCGCTATATCTCAATACCAAACACCCCTGTTCGTTTGATCAGTCCTAATCACTGCTGTCTTACTATTACTATCCCTACCAGTACTAGCAGCTGGAATCACTATACTATTAACAGACCGAAACCTAAATACAACTTTCTTTGATCCTGCAGGAGGAGGAGATCCTATCTTATATCAACACTTATTCTGATTCTTCGGCCATCCAGAAGTCTACATTCTAATTTTACCAGGCTTTGGAATAATCTCCCACATTGTCACCTACTATTCAGGTAAAAAAGAACCCTTTGGTTACATAGGAATAGTTTGAGCAATGATATCCATTGGATTCCTAGGTTTCATTGTATGAGCTCATCACATATTCACCGTAGGAATAGACGTTGATACACGAGCATACTTCACATCAGCCACTATGATCATTGCAATTCCCACAGGAGTAAAAGTATTTAGTTGACTAGCCACCCTCCACGGTGGCAATATCAAGTGGTCCCCCGCAATACTATGAGCCCTAGGCTTCATTTTCCTATTTACTGTAGGAGGCTTAACAGGCATTGTATTGGCAAATTCTTCACTAGATATCGTCCTCCACGACACATACTATGTAGTAGCCCATTTCCACTACGTCTTATCGATAGGGGCAGTATTCGCTATTATAGGAGGATTCGTACATTGATTCCCCCTATTCTCAGGCTATACTCTTGATAATACATGGGCAAAAATCCACTTCACAATCATATTTGTAGGAGTTAACATAACGTTTTTTCCTCAACATTTTCTCGGGTTATCCGGAATACCTCGACGATACTCTGACTATCCAGATGCTTATACAACCTGAAACACTATCTCCTCCATAGGCTCATTTATTTCACTTACAGCAGTCATATTAATAATTTTCATAATTTGAGAAGCCTTTGCATCAAAACGAGAGGTAATGACAGTAGAACTAACCACAACCAACCTCGAATGATTACACGGATGTCCACCTCCATACCACACATTCGAAGAGCCAACTTACGTACTATCAAAATAAGAAAGGAAGGAATCGAACCCTCTAAAACTGGTTTCAAGCCAATGCCATAACCACTATGTCTTTCTTAACAAGGAGACATTAGTAAAAAATTACATAACTTTGTCAAAGTTAAATTATAGGTTAGAGCCCTTTATGTCTTCATGGCATATCCATTTCAATTAGGCTTTCAAGACGCTACATCTCCCATCATAGAAGAACTCCTACACTTTCACGATCATACATTAATAATTGTATTCTTAATTAGCTCTCTAGTACTCTACATCATTTCACTAATACTAACAACCAAACTCATACACACAAGCACCATAGATGCCCAAGAAGTAGAAACTATCTGAACAATTTTACCAGCCATTATCTTAATTCTAATTGCTTTACCTTCCTTACGCATTTTATATATAATAGACGAAATCAACAACCCCTCTCTAACTGTAAAAACAATAGGACACCAATGATACTGAAGCTACGAATATACAGACTATGAAGATCTAAACTTCGACTCCTACATAATCCCTACACAAGAGCTAAAACCAGGGGAACTACGACTTCTAGAAGTTGACAATCGAGTAGTATTACCAATAGAAATAACCATCCGTATATTAATTTCATCAGAAGACGTATTGCACTCCTGAGCCGTCCCATCCTTAGGTCTTAAAACCGATGCCATTCCAGGTCGACTTAACCAAACTACCCTAATAGCTACACGACCCGGCTTATATTATGGCCAATGCTCAGAAATCTGCGGTTCCAATCACAGCTTCATACCAATCGTACTTGAGCTGGTTCCACTAACATATTTCGAAAAATGATCAACATCCATACTATAAACTCATTAAGAAGCTATACAAGCATTAACCTTTTAAGTTAAAGACTGGGAGTTTAATTCTCCCCTTAATGATATGCCACAATTAGACACATCAACCTGACTCGTCACTATTATCTCTATAATTATAACATTATTTATTGTATTCCAACTAAAAATCTCCAACTATAATTATCCATGAAACCCAGAACCCAAATCAGCAACATTACTAAAACAACCAAACCCTTGAGAAAAAAAATGAACGAAAATCTATTCTCCTCTTTCATTACCCCAACAATAATAGGATTACCCATCGTAGTACTAATTATTATATTTCCCAGCATCTTATTTCCCTCACCCACCCGACTAATCAATAATCGCCTAATTTCCCTACAACAATGATTGGTCCAACTAACATCAAAACAAATATTAGCCATTCATAATCACAAAGGACAAACCTGAGCCCTAATACTAATATCCCTAATCCTATTCATTGGCTCAACAAACCTACTAGGACTATTACCACACTCATTCACACCTACTACACAACTATCAATAAACCTAGGAATAGCTATTCCCTTATGAGCAGGAACCGTAACAACCGGCTTCCGCCACAAAACAAAGGCATCCCTAGCCCACTTTCTACCCCAAGGAACCCCTATCCTCCTCATTCCTATACTCGTAATCATTGAAACTATTAGTCTCTTTATTCAACCAATAGCCTTAGCCGTACGACTCACAGCCAATATTACTGCTGGTCACCTATTAATTCACCTAATCGGAGGGGCTACCCTGGCTCTAATGAACATCAGCACCTCTGTCGCCTCAATTACTTTTATTATTCTCACCCTACTAACTATTCTCGAATTCGCCGTAGCCCTAATCCAAGCCTACGTATTTACCCTACTAGTAAGCCTATACCTACATGACAATACCTAATGACCCACCAAACCCATGCATACCACATAGTTAACCCAAGCCCATGACCCCTCACGGGTGCTCTTTCAGCCCTCTTAATAACCTCCGGATTAGCAATATGATTTCACTTCAACTCAACATTACTTCTAACCCTAGGACTAACAACCAACATATTAACCATGTACCAATGATGACGAGACGTCATTCGCGAAAGTACCTTCCAAGGCCACCACACACCCTTTGTCCAAAAAGGCCTACGATACGGAATAATCCTCTTCATTGTCTCAGAAGTATTCTTTTTCGCAGGCTTCTTCTGAGCCTTCTACCATTCAAGCCTAGCTCCCACCCCCGAACTAGGAGGCTGCTGACCACCTACAGGTGTTACACCTTTAAACCCCCTAGAAGTACCATTACTTAATACCTCCGTCCTACTAGCCTCAGGAGTATCAATCACCTGAGCCCACCATAGCCTAATAGAAGGTAATCGAAAACACATACTTCAAGCCCTATTCATCACAATCTCCCTGGGAGTATACTTTACGCTACTTCAAGCTTCAGAATACTATGAAACATCCTTTACAATCTCAGACGGTGTGTACGGTTCCACCTTCTTCATGGCCACAGGCTTCCATGGCCTCCACGTAATTATTGGTTCAACCTTCCTCATTGTCTGCTTCTTACGACAACTAAAATTCCACTTCACATCCAATCACCATTTCGGATTTGAAGCCGCTGCCTGATACTGACATTTCGTAGATGTAGTATGACTATTCTTATATGTCTCTATTTACTGATGAGGATCCTATTCCTTTAGTATAAAACAGTACAATTGACTTCCAATCAATCAGTTTCGGTATAGCCCGAAAAGGAATAATAAATATAATTCTAGCACTAACCATTAACACACTACTATCTTCCCTATTAGTGCTAATCGCATTTTGACTACCCCAACTAAACATCTACGCAGAAAAAGCAAGCCCCTACGAGTGCGGCTTCGACCCAATAGGATCAGCTCGCCTACCCTTCTCCATAAAATTCTTCCTAGTAGCTATCACATTCCTCCTATTCGACCTAGAAATTGCACTCCTCCTACCCCTACCCTGAGCCTCACAAACAAACTATCTATCAACTATACTTACCATAGCACTAATACTAATCTTACTATTAGCCACAAGCCTAGCCTACGAATGAACCCAAAAAGGCCTAGAATGAACCGAATATGATAATTAGTTTAAACCAAAACAAATGATTTCGACTCATTAGATTATAGTTAACACTATAATTATCATATGTCTGCAGTCTATATTAACATCTTCCTAGCTTTCATTATATCTCTTATAGGACTACTAATATACCGATCCCACCTAATATCTTCCCTCCTATGTTTAGAAGGTATAATACTATCCTTGTTCATCATAATAACCATAGCTATCCTAAACAATCATTTCACACTAGCCAGCATATCCCCTATCATCCTACTAGTATTCGCTGCCTGCGAAGCAGCACTGGGCCTGTCCCTCTTAGTAATAGTATCCAACACCTATGGAACTGATTACGTACAAAACCTAAACCTTTTACAATGCTAAAAATCATCATCCCAACTGTCATACTCCTACCACTAACATGACTATCAAAACCTAACATAATCTGAATTAATTCCACCGCCCACAGCCTACTAATTAGCTTAATCAGCCTAACATACCTAAACCAATTCAACGACAACAGCCTTAATTTTTCACTGCTATTCTTTTCAGACCCCCTCTCAGCACCCCTTTTAGCACTAACAGCATGACTCTTACCACTAATAATTATAGCTAGCCAATCACACCTGTCAAAAGAAACTACGACCCGAAAAAAACTCTACATTACAATACTTACACTCCTACAACTATTTCTAATCATAACCTTTACCGCCACTGAACTAATCATATTCTACATTCTATTCGAAGCTACATTAATCCCCACCCTAATTATCATCACCCGATGAGGTAACCAAACAGAACGATTAAACGCAGGCTTATACTTTCTATTCTACACTTTAGTAGGCTCACTACCTTTATTAGTTGCTCTATTATATATCCAAAATACATCGGGAACTCTAAATTTCCTAATCGTACAATACTGAGCTCAACCAATCTCAACCACTTGATCCAACATTTTCCTCTGACTAGCATGCATAATAGCATTTATAGTAAAAATACCCCTATACGGCCTACACCTCTGATTGCCTAAGGCACACGTAGAAGCCCCCATTGCTGGGTCAATAGTCCTAGCCGCTGTACTTCTAAAACTAGGAGGATATGGAATAATACGAATCACGGTGATACTTAACCCACTAACGAATCAAATAGCATATCCCTTCTTAATACTATCCCTATGAGGCATAATCATAACAAGCTCTATCTGTTTACGTCAGACAGACCTTAAATCCCTAATCGCATATTCATCCGTAAGCCACATGGCCCTAGTAATCGTAGCAGTCCTCATCCAAACACCCTGAAGCTATATAGGAGCAACAGCCCTAATAATCGCCCACGGACTAACATCATCTATACTATTCTGCCTTGCAAACTCAAACTATGAACGAGTACATAGCCGAACAATAATTCTAGCACGAGGCTTACAAACACTCCTACCCTTAATAGCTGCTTGATGGTTACTAGCCAGTCTCGCAAACCTAGCATTACCCCCCACGATCAACCTAATCGGAGAACTATTCGTAGTTGTAGCCTCATTCTCATGATCCAACATAACCATTATCCTCATGGGCATTAACATTATTATCACAGCCCTATATTCCCTCTACATACTAATCACAACCCAACGAGGCAAGTACACACATCACATTAAAAATATCAAACCATCATTCACACGAGAAAACGCCCTAATGACTCTTCATTTACTACCACTCATACTCCTATCCCTTAATCCAAAAATCATCCTAGGGCCCATTCACTGTAAATATAGTTTAACTAAAACATTAGATTGTGAATCTAACAACAAGAGCTTAAATCTCTTTATTTACCGAAAAAGTATGCAAGAACTGCTAATTCATGCCCCCATGCATAAAAACATGGCTTTTTCAACTTTTAAAGGATAGTAGTAATCCATTGGTCTTAGGAACCAAAAAATTGGTGCAACTCCAAATAAAAGTAATAAATCTATTTACCCTCTCCACACTCACAGCAATATTAATACTCCTACTACCCATCATTATAACAAACACACAACTATACAAAAATAGCTTATACCCCTACTACGTAAAAACTACAATTGCTTATACTTTCACTATCAGCATAATTCCAACAGCACTATTTATCCACTCAGGACAAGAAATAATCATTTCAAACTGACACTGATTAACAATCCAAACCCTAAAACTATCACTAAGCTTTAAACTAGACTATTTCTCAATAATTTTCATACCCGTAGCACTTTTCGTTACATGATCCATCATAGAATTCTCAATATGATACATACATGCAGACCCCTACATTAACCGATTTTTTAAATACCTACTAATATTCCTCATCACCATAATAATCCTAGTTACTGCGAACAACCTATTTCAACTGTTCATCGGATGAGAAGGAGTCGGAATCATATCTTTCCTACTTATTGGATGATGATATGGCCGAACAGACGCAAACACTGCCGCACTACAAGCAATCCTCTACAACCGTATCGGAGACGTAGGCTTCATTATAGCTATAGCATGATTCCTTTCTAACTTAAACGCATGAGACTTCCAACAAATCTTCATCACCCAACACGAAAACCTAAACATACCATTAATAGGGCTCCTACTAGCAGCCACTGGAAAATCAGCCCAATTTGGCCTACACCCATGACTCCCATCAGCCATAGAAGGTCCCACGCCCGTTTCCGCCCTACTTCATTCAAGCACAATAGTTGTAGCCGGAGTATTCCTACTAATCCGCTTTCACCCACTTATAGAAAATAACAAAACCATCCAAACACTAACACTATGTCTAGGAGCTATCACAACCCTATTCACAGCTATCTGTGCCTTAACACAAAACGATATCAAAAAAATCATCGCCTTCTCCACCTCAAGCCAATTAGGACTTATAATCGTTACTATCGGCCTTAACCAACCCTACCTCGCATTCCTACACATCTGTACGCACGCATTCTTCAAAGCAATACTATTTATGTGCTCCGGATCAATCATTCACAGCTTAAACGATGAACAAGATATCCGAAAAATAGGCGGCCTATATGCAGCCCTACCATTCACCACCTCATCACTAATCACGGGAAGCCTAGCATTAACCGGAATACCCTTCCTAACAGGCTTTTACTCTAAAGACCTAATCATCGAAACCGCTAACACGTCGTATACCAACGCCTGAGCCCTATTAACCACACTCATTGCCACATCCCTAACAGCTGCCTACAGCACTCGAATTATATTCTTTGCACTCCTAGGACAACCTCGCTTCAATTCCTTAATTCTAATCAATGAAAACAATCCCCTCCTAATCAACTCCATTAAACGCCTACTAATTGGAAGTATTTTTGCAGGATATTTAATCTCTTATAATATTCCTCCAACAACAATTCCACAGATAACTATGCCTCATTATCTGAAATTAACTGCCCTTGCCGTGACTATCATAGGCTTTATTCTGGCACTAGAACTCAACCTAGCAACTCAAAACCTAAAATTTGATTATCCTACAAACCTCTTCAAATTCTCGAATCTCCTAGGATACTTTCCTACCATTATACACCGACTCCCACCCGCAATAAGCCTTACAATAAGCCAAAAATCTGCATCAATACTACTAGATATAATTTGACTAGAAAATGTATTACCAAAATCCATCTCCTACTTCCAAATAAAAACAGCCACTATAGTATCTAATCAGAAAGGCTTAATCAAACTATACTTTTTCTCCTTTATAATCACCCTAGCCCTAAGCCTATTTGCGCTTAATTTCCACGCGTAATCTCCATAATAACCAATACACCGGTAAGCAAAGACCAACCTGTTACAATAACCAATCAATATCCATAACTATACAAAGCTGCAATCCCTATAGCCTCCTCACTAAAAAACCCTGAATCACCTGTATCATAAATTACTCAATCACCTGCACCATTAAACTGAAACACAATCTCAACCTCCTCTTCCTGTAAAATATAGCAAGCCGTCAACAACTCTGCCAACACACCCGTAATCAACATAACCAATACAGTCTTATTAGACACCCAAGCCTCAGGATACTGCTCAGTAGCCATGGCCGTAGTATAACCAAACACCACCAACATACCCCCTAAATAAATTAAAAAGACCATTAAACCTAAAAAAGACCCTCCAAAATTTAACACAATCCCACAACCAACACCTCCAGCCACAATCAACCCAAACCCACCATAAATCGGAGAAGGCTTTGAAGAAAAACCCACAAAGCTCATCACAAAAATAATACTTAAAATAAATACAATGTATGTCATCATTATTCCCACATGGAATCTAACCATGACCAATGATATGAAAAACCATCGTTGTATTTCAACTATAAGAATTTAATGACCAACATCCGCAAATCTCACCCACTCGCCAAAATCATCAACGAATCATTCATCGACCTTCCCGCACCATCCAACATCTCAGCATGATGAAACTTCGGCTCCCTACTAGGCGTCTGCCTGATTCTACAGATCCTAACAGGCCTATTCCTGGCCATACACTACACATCAGACACAATAACCGCCTTCTCATCAGTAACACATATCTGCCGCGACGTAAACTACGGCTGAATTATCCGATACATACACGCCAATGGAGCCTCTATATTTTTCATCTGTCTATATATACATGTAGGCCGAGGCATGTACTATGGCTCCTATACCTTCTCAGAGACATGAAACATCGGAATTTTACTACTATTCGCCGTCATGGCCACCGCATTCATAGGTTACGTCCTACCATGAGGCCAAATATCATTCTGAGGAGCTACCGTAATCACGAACCTCCTATCAGCAATCCCCTACATTGGTACCGACCTAGTAGAATGAATTTGAGGCGGCTTCTCAGTAGATAAAGCCACCCTAACACGATTCTTTGCCTTCCACTTCATCCTTCCCTTCATCATTTTAGCTCTAGCAGCAATTCACCTCCTATTCCTACATGAAACAGGATCCAATAACCCCTCAGGAATCCCATCCAACTCAGACAAAATCCCATTTCACCCATACTATACAATCAAAGACATCCTAGGCCTTTTAATCCTCATTCTAATACTCATACTACTAGTCCTATTCTCCCCCGACCTGCTAGGAGACCCAGACAATTATATCCCCGCCAACCCCCTAAATACACCTCCCCACATCAAGCCCGAATGATATTTCCTATTTGCCTACGCAATCCTCCGATCAATTCCCAACAAACTAGGAGGAGTCCTAGCCCTAGTCCTCTCCATCTTAATTCTAGCAATCATTCCCCTACTCCACACATCAAAACAACGAGGAATAATATTCCGACCCCTAAGCCAATGCGTATTCTGATTCTTAGTAGCAGACCTACTAACTCTAACATGAATTGGAGGCCAACCAGTCGAATACCCCTTTATCATTATTGGCCAACTAGCCTCCATCCTATACTTCTCCACCCTCCTAATCCTAATACCCATCTCCGGCATTATCGAAAATAACCTCTTAAAATGAAGAGTCTTTGTAGTATATAAAATACATTGGTCTTGTAAACCAAAAAAGGAGATACACGCCCTCCCTAAGACTTCAAGGAAGAAGTAATAACCCCACTATCAACTCCCAAAGCTGAAGTTCTATCTTAAACTATTCCTTGCAATACTGATTACCTACTCAAAGCTCCTCGCTATTCATATATTGCACGCCCCGTACTGTGCTTACCCAGTATCTCTTAACACCCCCTTACAACCATACCAATAGTAAATAACTACTCACGCATAACAACACACATCAACAGCAAACACACACTACCGCCAATGTATACAAACATTCTATACACGACCATACATATCCTAATGCTCTCACGACCATGTGAGCACGTACATAATATTAATGTTATACAGATATCCTATGTATAATCGTGCATACCTGATGCTCCCCATGAACGTGTAAGTACGTACATAATATTAATGTTATATAGATATCCTATGTATAATCGTGCATACCTGATGCTCCCCATGAACGTGTAAGTACGTACATAATATTAATGTTATATAGATATCCTATGTATAATCGTGCATACCTGATGCTCCCCATGGATATATAAGCACGTATATAATATTAATGTTATATAGACATTCTATGTATAATCGTACATACCTGATACACCCCATGAATAATAGGCATGTACATATTACTCTGAAGTTACATAGGACATAAACATCCATTACCGTACATAAGAATGCTTCTATAGACTGCACTTTATGATCTACAACTATCCGAAAGAGCTTAATCACCTAGCCTCGAGAAACCATCAATCCTTGCCCGATGTGTACCTCTGCTCGCTCCGGGCCCATCAGTCGTGGGGGTTTCTATACTGGAACTATACCTGGCATCTGGTTCTTACCTCAGGGCCATGGCCTTCTTTACTCCAATCCTACTAACCTCTCCAATTGGACATCTCGATGGGTTAATGTCTAATCAGCCCATGATCACACATAACTGTGATGTCATGCATTTGGTATCTTTTATTTTTTGGGGGGGAGAACTTGCTATGACTCAGCTATGACCTAAAGGTCTCGACGCAGTCAATTGTTCTGTAGCTGGGCTTATTCTCTATGCGAGGACTCAGCATCGGCAATATAAGGTGTTATTCAGTCAATGGTCACAGGACATACAATTTCAATCTAGTTCCACCCCCCCGTGCACGTACACGTACACGTACACGTACACGCATACGCACGTACACGTACACGYAYACGYACRYRCAYRYACACGTACACGTACACGCATACGCACGTACACGTACACGTACACGTACACGCATACGCACGTACACGTACACGTACACGTACACGCATACGCACGTACACGTACACGTACACGYAYACGCAYRYRCACGTACACGTACACGTACACGCACGYGCACGTACACGTACACGTACACGTACACGTACACGTACACGTACACGTACACGTACACGTACACGTACACGTACACGTACACGTACACGTACACGTACACGTACGTTATTACCCAATAGTTACATAACTAGCTCTCATCAAACCCCCCTTACCCCCCGTAACCTTACAATAGACTAACATATCTATTATCGTCTTGCCAAACCCCAAAAACAAGACTAAATATGTATCCAAACATAAGGTCCAACTATTACAAAACCCAACTCAGTAAACCTCAACCACAAGCATCAAAAATGACACTTTACATCTGCAACTATCTATAGATATGTAGCCCTTAACTCTAATATATCCCTATTAAATTTCCACCCGCCAAACCCAAAACTCACATG